TTAGGAGCACGGGGGCTCGAGATATCTAAAGGAGGTACGGACCCCTCCCATCGTACGGTACGATGCAGTTGAAAAACGTAAGCCCAGCCTATACAAACCAAACAAGGGCTTACGTTTTCTTGCTTTTCTTTGTTGAACCCTCTACGGTCTACCCTCTTTCGAGATATCCCAATTCTAGCGTTCGTTAGCAGAAGTAGAGATAGGATTTATTACAACATTTATGTGAAAATGACAGAAGCCGCTAGAAAGGGAAGAAGCACATCCTGCACCTTCACTTGCGAAGCGCTACGCTCCTGCTTACGAAAGACTACTTTCCAAGCGAATTACGGAAGAAAGACTACTGGGAGTGGGAATCAAGCTCCAGCCCTGAAAAAACAGCCCGAGGATCGACCTATGCTACTACCAAGCTCACCGCTGCCAAGCAAGGGATGGCAATAACTAAAACTTCGATACCCAAATGAATTCACCCAAAGACTTAAGACCTAACTAATCTCATTCTTTTTTTAGCTCCGCGTCCACCGAAAGTAGGTTACCTTCGTCACCGTCAGCATTTGGTACTCTCTCGATAGCTTCTCTCGTTCACTTCAAGCCTTTGGTGTAATGCCCCGTAAGCCCTTCAGAAATAAAAACATCAAAAAAAGAAATGGTTGCCACCGCAGGGGTTGACGATTCCGTAGACATCGTAGATGAAATACGAACAATAGCACGGGCAAACCAACGCTTTGATGAAAGTTGTGAGCTCTTAGCGATTAGTCAGTTCTCTTTTTGGGAGACAAGGGAAGGGCTAAGCCTCATGCTAGTCTATCTTCACAGTTGAACTCCTGTACGTACTAATGGTGTTACAACATGAAATGAGTCTGTAATTACTATGCTTTGTGGCATTAGGGATCTTGGGAACTTTAGCAATAATGGTATTGTTAACCTCCCTAAGCAAACTGCCAGAGTCAAAGAAGGAAAGGATAGCATCCAATACATCTTCTCCTACTACTGATGAATGAGTCAGTGAGTGAAGTACGGATTGAGGAGCAAGGTGAGTACGTACGATCAGTAAGTGCAAGTGTCTCCGTTGATCCCACACACAACTAAGGCAAATGAAGAACAGTAGTGAGCAACAAGCTAAGCCAATAAGCAAAGCCACCTTTGAGTCAATCATAGGAGAACCGAAAGATCTGGGAAATGTCTCGGAGGTACTAGGTTGGGTTAAAGATTCTTTCTTTAAAGTTTCTTATTGCGAAAGGAATGGCATTCTAGAAGCTCTCACTCAAACAAGGACTTCCTATACTGTACTAACAGCAGAGTCAGTCAAAGTCACTTTTTTTTAAGGCTAAATAAGAAATGTTCAGACCTTCGCTTGATGAAGCCTATCGGAAAAGACAAAACGAGGATGATCGTCTGATTGAACCTTCATTCCTGGATTCTCATAAACGACTGGAATTCAATTATCGATTATCGGATCAAGATGATTATATTGAGAATGTTTTCTACTTATCTTCTATTACCTTAAATAAGTTAGCTATTTTAAGTAAAGAACTTTTCTCTTTCGCTGAAAGTCTCGACCTATTTAGTGAAAAAATTTCTATCTCTATCTATAGTAGGAGCAATAAGAGAGGAAGAAGTGGGGAGAACATCCCTTAGGCTAGCTAGTCACACAGCTTGAACTACTCTAACTAAGAACTCCCGCTAACCCGCTCTCCTACATCGTGTAGGGTATGGAACTCGCTCGCCCAGCCGGAGAGAGGATATCCCGGCTAGAAAAAGCCGATTCATACCATTCCTCGGGCTGACTTAACTCAGCAACTCTTAACTAAAGAACAACTAACGCAACTGGTGCCCTCAGGGTGGATTTTTTTTGATTTGAGAATAGACTACTCGAGGAGACTTTAAGGAGATTTTGTCGAGTAGTCGCAGAAGTCAGGTCTCACGCAGAAGACAAGTGAAAAGTATCTCGAGGTTTCGCCGCTTTGAAACATTTTCAAAATCTCGCAAAAATGCAGCGTGGTTTTTCTCTAAAAACTCGGAAGGTTCCGCCAGAAATAGTTTGGGATTCAATCGTTTGGTCTTTTGAAGTTCCCTGATTGGTTTGAGAACCTGATTGAAGAAGACCTGCATTTTGGAATACACGTAGATCTGCAGATCCAGTGTTTGAAGTTATTCGTTTGTGTTTCGATTCCACAGTTCAGACGGAGACGTTGTTGAGTATGTGGCTTGACTTACTCCAAGGTGACTCAAGTCTTGATTGAGCAGTCATTTTTCGTAGTCACGGGTCCTGCTTTAGCACCGTTTCACATTTGAAACTGTAGAGGGCGGTTTGTGACCTTCCAATTTTCTAGTGACGGGGGTCGTGAGAGATAGCAAAAGGATGCATCCATTTCTAGGCTAATTCAGTGTCTTGTGGATGCTATCTATGAGGTAGTTAGACACGCCCCTTGCTTGGGGGATCCGTTGTTGGGTCTTTTAAAAGGACTCCATCCGCAGGGCACAAACAAATGAAGGGAAAGCATGCTGTTTTTCTGAGGTTGGGTTTTGAGATGAGAGTAGGATACACACGTCGAAGAAATCCGTTGTCTAGAGAGAGTGGAGTGATCTCAAAGAGTTTTCGATTTTCATATTTCAAACGTCGACTTTGATATAAATATCAATATATATATAGTTTTTCGAATCAAATCAAACGAGATTTCTCATTTGCTGCCACTCAACAACAGCAGGTCTCAGCTCTGCACATTCCTAGAAATTTTTTCTTTCTTTCAGCTAAAGATTGTTATCATCTGGTATGAGAGTCCAGGTTATGCAGATATGGTAGCGATACAATCTTCTGGATCTATAGTTGCTGATATGATTACAGCATTAACGCATACGATTGTCAAGGATCGCAAAATGGAACCTCTAAATGTAGATGTTTGGAAGATGAGAATGCTGTTGCTTCTCAAAGAACAGGATCTTTTTTTTTTCATTCTTGAGAAAAGAGAAGCCCGCAGATCTGGCGCTAATGGCTTCTTCAATCAAGTGATGTTGTTGTAGCCAAACAACAAAAGAAAGCATATGAACAGCATCGATAGTTGTAGACAATAAAAAAAAAGTTCTTCGAAGCTGTGCTAATGGTGGTCAAGGATAAGGTACTAGTTTCAGTGGGAGACATTGAGTCCGCATGAGAAAGATGGGAGACTCCCCTGTACCTCTTTAGGGGAATGTATGAGTCAGTGACAATGGTAAACATGAAGTTTCTTCGGCAACGGTTTTTTCCAAGCAAGATGCTTGAGGGGACGAGCGTGTCTCAGCACTTAGACAAGATGAAGAAGATTCGAAAAGAATTTGGAGCTGTGAGAGTCAAAATGCCCTATACAAAAGAGTGATCAGTGACCGGGAAGTCCGCTTCAGTCATTTGAGTCTTTGACAACCACTCTCTCCTGTGAAACTCCTCCTTGTTCTATGATTGATCTGACCATTTTCTTTAGGCGGAAGCTGAAAAGAGATTTGAACAGCAGTCTGAAAAGACTAATGCTGCGCAAAAGAATATGTTTCTAAAAAAGAATAAGCACAAAGTGAGTGCAGAAGGACCTGAAAAACATAGAGTGTTGGTCCTGCAAGAAGAAAGGTCACTTGAGTTTTGAGTGCCCATAAAAGAAGGGCAAAGGGAAAAAAAAAGCCATGATGATCAGAAAAAGGTAGTGTTGGTCACTACGTTGGCCCTGTTTGCCAACATTTCAGATAGTTGGTGGATCGGGTCCTCGCATCATATTTTCTTCCGAAAGGCAGAATTTGGTACAGATATGATTGAAGAACTAGGTTCTTCATATATGGGCAATGGCACTTCGACTGTAATCAGAGGCCGAGGGAATGTGTAATTTCCGTTGGAAAACGGAAAGTCAGAAGAGGTATCAAATGTTGATATTTTCTTTTTTGTATCTGAAAAGAACCTACTCTCGACGAGAAGAGCCTTGACTTTCTATGTTATTAGTAAAGCGCGGGAGCGCTACTTCTAGCAGCTTGCTTCAAAAAGCTTGACTTGACCTTATTATTATTCAAAGGGGAAAGGCTTTTTTATAGATGTTGAAGAGGGGTGAGTAAGGGGCAGCTTCTTAGCGCTCCAGGAAATGAGATTCCGACCAAGAACAAAAGCCCGAGGTAGAGTGTCGGTCGTCAGGGCAGCCTGCCTTTTTTTTATAAGAGTAGGGGCGGATAGCTTGGCACCTGGAGATATAGGCGTAGCGCAGGGCAGTCTCGACGAGATAAGAATTCCATTTTTGAGTATACTTTGTTTGGGTTAGGCGAAGTTCAGAGGTGGAGCGAGATACCTCCATGCCGAGAAAGTAATACAGCGGATGAAAGAGAAAAATTGGTTGTCAAGCTCCTTGATGAAATCGAATAAAAGAGAAGAATCATTCCCGGTGAGAATGTTGTCGTCAACGTATAAAAGAAGGATGAGGCAACGACCATGACGTCGACAAACAAAATGTCAGAATCCGCACGGTTCCACTGTAGCCGGAACCCTTTATCCAAAATCAAGCAGTGAGAAACGAGCTAAATTTCTTCAAGCAGGCCCCCTTCTTAGCTCTTGGTGCCTGCTTTAGCCAATCGAAGCATATAGATCCGTAAATCGCTTTCTTGAGCTTGCATACCAAGTTAGGATTCCTAGGGGAAGATCAGCCTGGAGTTGGAGGAGGCTGAATAGAAACAGATTCTTGCGGATCCCCGCTTCCCTTATGTTGTTGAAAGGCATTCTTCACGTCAAGTTGATTGAAATAAGGGCAACTTTTTGATTGCAGCCAAGGCAAGAATGCCACGAATGGTGGTCATTTTAGCGGGCAAATGTTTCCCCTATCTTTTAAGGGGGTCGACTCAAGATTTTGGAAGGAATCCTTTAGCTAGCTTTGTATCTCTGACGCGAGCCATATGCTTTATGCTTGATCTTGTAAATCTACTTGCAGCCAATGGCTTGTTTCCCTGCGGGCAATGAGACTAAGTCTTATTTATTCTTTTTTTCCTTCTTCCTGCATAGCATC